GCTTTTGAAAAAATGAACTTCATTGATTGATTCAGAACATTTCTTCCTTGATCTTGATAGTATCTATGGGTACTTGCCAAGTTATAACAAGGGGGAATTGCTCAATTTCTCAATTTCCTGGATTATATATAGATTATATATATATATATATTTCTGTAGATTAGATCTCGTACAAATACTTTCTATACTATACTCTTACCCTATTTATTTTATTTTAATATCTCAGAAAAATTTCACTTTTTTATAAGTTCATTGAATAAGTTTTATTTTTTGTTTGTCCATTACTTTATTGTACGTAATAAATCGAAAAAAAAAAGTTCTGATACATCTGGAAAACCGAAACCAAGACTAGGAATTTTTGACGAACAGGATCGAAAATCATTACTCTTTCGACCCAAGAAAGGGAATTTTCTACACCCCTTTCTTGGGTCGAAGATTTCTTGTGTCGAAGACTAGGAAGACAAAAAATGCCTCATATAATTATTTGTTCCCCGCATTTATAGTTCGTTCTATTACCCGCTTACTTATACTAATATCTATCCCAATTTATTCTATTTGAAATAGAATAAAATTGATACATTTTATGACATTGAACTCTGGCAATAGTAACATAGTCGTACCAATTCAATTTGGCTACAAAAAACAAAGAAAGAGGTGGTAAAGTCATAAAGTCAACTAAAATAGTCTTCTTCAAACAAAAATCTACCTAATTATGACATGACTAGGAATGCGGTACAAGGGATTCCCCGAGCTCGTAGAAAAAGAGCAAAGGTTTTTCAGAATTGATTTTTTTTGATCATACATAAATAATTGACAACAAAAATTTTGTTCTTTTTACGAACCTGATGTCGATAAATCCGCGAGTCTAGAAATTCATTTCAGCCAATTGAACCTTCTCGAACTGTTTCTTTTTAAGAACCAAAAAGATTTGTGCCAAAATAACAGATGCCAAGAAGAACAAAAGACCTTGGACACGTAATGGATCTTGCAGTACTATTTCTGCATCTCCCTGACCAAATCCACCCACATTAGGATTACTCGTTAATGGTTGATCAAATTTGATGGATTCACCCTCTGAAACAAGAAGTTCTGGTCCTGGGGGGATAATATCAACCACTTGACGTCCACCCGAGGGATCTGTTATGGTTATTTCATATCCCCCTTTTTCTTTTCGTATGATTTTACTTACTACGCCCGCTCCTGTAGCATTATAAACTGTATTGTTACTCTTGCTTCCGTCGGGATAAATCTGACCCCTTCCCCTATTCCCCCCTACGTATATAGGATATTTTAAGAAGTGAACATCTTTCTTAGTAGTGGGGTCGGGGGAAAGAATAGGAAAGACAATTTCACTATATTTCTGACCGGGGACAGGCCCTATCACAAGAATATTTTTTTTATTAGGGCGATAGCTCTGAAAAGACAAATTGCCTATCTTTTCTTTCATCTCGGGAGAAATACGATCGGAAGGAGCTAATTCAAACCCCTCCGGTAAAATAAGAACAGCCCCCACATTCAAACCCCCCCTCTTACCATTAGCAAGAACTTGTTTCACTTGCTTATCATAAGGAATTCGAACAACTGCTTCAAATACAGTATCAGGAAGTACTGCTTGTGGAACCTCAATATCCACGGGCTTACTAGCTAAATGGCAATTAGCACATACAATACGCCCAGTCGCTTCTCGTGGATTTTCATAACCCTGCTGCGCAAAAATGGGATATGCACTTGAAATGGATGTCCGAGTTATGATATATATCATGAGCGATACGGAAATAGATCGAGTAATCTGTTCCTTTATCCAAGAAAAAGTATTTCTAGTTTGCATGGTCTAATCATTGATCCGAAAATTTCTACAATAAATTGGGTAAGTCGCTAGTATAGTTCCCTATCCACGATTCTGCTATTTACCGGAATCATTTTACTGGAATACGATAGGATGAAAACGATGAAAATCCTCCGGATAGGAAGTTTTTAATGTTTATGTAGAACTACAAAGTAAGAAACATTCTAATTGGATTAGATTAATATCGGTAGATCATTTATCAATCATTCATTGAATGATAAATAACTACAAGTGACGGAGATACACGATTTAAATAACGGAAAATCCAATATTTTAAAATAGTATCGAAAATAACTGGAAAAGTGGAAACAAGACCAGATATAATTTGATCATTATGAACAAACCCAAAATCTTTGTAGACAGAATCAATCATTAGTTCCCAACCGTGGGGTGAATGAAATCCGATACATAAATCGGTTAATAAAAGAATCAAAAAAGCTTTGACTGTATCACTTAAATTAGATAGGAATTCCTGAGCCCAAGAGTTAAGAATAACAAGTTCTTCATTCCCTAAAATAGAATAACCGCTTAGAATAATAAAACAGATTATATTTGTTGAGAAGTGCAAAATCGTATGGATACGACCCTCATTATGTATCTTGATTAATTGGATCGTTTCTTTGTGGATTCCTATAGGAAGCTTTTGTAGATGTGTCTCCGAATATTCTTTGATCATTTCGTCCAAAAAGAGGATTTCCTCTAATTCTATGAACTTTTCTAGAATACTTTTTTCTTGAATATCATTCAAAAAAATTTCGGATTGACCAGCATTCGACCAATTAGTAACCCAAGATTCCATACTTTTAGTAAATGAGAGAGAAATCCACCAGGGCAAAAATACTATAGATGCAAGATACAAAAGAGGAGTGAAGGCTTTCTTTTTTGCCATTTATCACCTGTGAATTTTTAATTAACCCACTTCGTTTGTCGACTCTATGTGATCGAATATTTCTTTCAAACATGAGTTCTGGACAAGGTATCAAATCTATGAATCTATTTTATTTGTGATTTTGTTTGAATCTAGAAAGAATACAGAAATAGACTAAGGCTCGACTTCGAATTCAAAATGAAGAAATAATCCAAAATATTGTTTCCAGATATCTCAATTCATCAAATTCCAAACAAGTGTTTCCTTTTGATGAATGACCGAAAGAAGTACTTTCTTTAACTTTAAGGAATGAATATGAATATTATTGAGATTTTGAGACGAAAGAACTCCTTTTCTATCAAAATATCCAATATTTCGAAAAAATTCCAATGATTCCTCATAGCCAAGAATAGAATAATTGAGAGAAAGATATTGTGATGATCAAAAAAATGAGCGGAAAAACAAGACAGAGGTGGGCCAGTTATCATTATTAAGAAAACCCATTATTGGTTAGTAAAGAACACAAACGAAAGGATAAAATAAAGGGTCGATTGACAAAACAAAAAGGAAATAATTGACAAGATATGATTTATCTGCATCTAAAGTATCACTTCCAACAAATATTGAACTTAAAAAAAAAAGAGCAATTTCTTTCTTTCGAAATCGTTTGATATATTATATGAAATGGATTGAATCGAGTAGTTCAATTTCTTACTTGTTTCAATTGAGTTGTATGGATTTGGATAGGCATAAAAAACCACAAAAAAAGTTGTTTTGTTTTATGGTTGTTCCATATACGTCAACTTTGGCTGGACTGAACGTTCTGACGAAACTTCAGTTAAGTTATGTTATAGAAAAAAAGAGGATTCTTGCATTTTTTCCCTCCGAAAGCATTCGTTTTTCAGACCAGTTCCTTTTCTCAAAAGACTTCAATTGGTACGCGCAAGAAATAGGCCAATTCCGCAGCTTTTTGTTCAATTTCTCGTGGAGTCAAATTCTCATCAGTACGGGTCAACGGAATAGCCCCACGGCCTCTGATGTCCATATAAAGGACACGACGAGCATAAATACCCTCTTTAACTTCTATTCTAACGGATTGAATATCTTTTATAGGGAATCCGAGGAATATACGACGATTTTTTCCAGGAAATCCCCAACGAAAAATACACACTTTTCCTTCCCTTCTATCGAATCGATCATAACCACTACCTACATTCCAGGAAATTGTGCACCACAAATAGGAACTAATAAAGAGACCCGCGATCCCGTAGAAAGACATCACGATCCCTTGCGGAAAAAAAATGATTTGCTGAGACGGAACAAAAGATATCAAATTTCTACCAAGATAACTGGAAGTTCCAACCAATAAGAATCCTAATGAACCTAAAAAAACGATAAGAGCCCAGCAAAAATTACTTAGTTTTCGAGACCCCGTTATAAGTTCTATCCATATATGTTCTGATCGCCAACTCATACTTGATCCGATTGCATTTTATTGGAATTGAGAGAATACCCCAAATGATTTTGACTTTACTTTATTTTGTTTCCGAAGGAACTTTCATCAACTAGCACTAGTTTGATGGGAACTAGCACTAGTTTGATGGGAACCTTTAGGAGTAATTCATCAAATTGGTTAGATCTAAAATAATAACATACCCTTCATAGGATCCCAATATACATTATTGATATACATATAGATCCACCAACTTTACATTTTAGGCATCCGGCGATCCTGATCTATTTGAAACTAGCTAGAATTCATTTACCCATAGATCATTTTCTGCAGGCATAAGAGCTTTTTCCTTTATGTTCGGCGGAAATCACATGTTATACCATATTTCCCGAAATAAATATCTGTGTTATGCTACAAGTCTAAGTTTCAAAAAAAAACGGATGAGGTTGGTCCCCTCAGATCTAAACAATCTTGTTTTTTTGAACATGAAGAAATAAAAAAGCCATTGCAATTGCCGGAAATACTAGGCCTACTAAAGGCACAAAAATAGAGGGAAAATTGAAAGTTGTCATAAAATGGGGTACCTCGATTTACTATTTACACCTGTTTTTTTTATTAAATATCATATTTTATATTTATATTGATTATAATTAAGAATTGTAATTATTATAAATTCGTAGTTATTATTAATTAATTCAATTTGAAAATTCTTATTCGATATATAAGTATCTACATATCTAAGTGATAAAATAAGTCCAAGGAATGTAGAATTAAATGAATGGACTTATTCATCTATCTACATGAAGTATGATAATCAACTTTATTATTTTTCTTCATTTCTTTGTGTTTTGTTCTTGTCTTCTAATTTAATAAAGTAATAAAGAAAGAGTTTCTTACAAATTATCGAAAGATTTTTTAGAATGCGACACAACCGGGATTTTTAGTGAAATGGGATTTTCGGGAGATGGAGAAAGATACAAAACTGTATATCTATCTTTTTTATATTTGAATTGGATTATATACGTAAGACGAAATTCGTTTTATTTGCCTAAATTCACAAAAGGAAGAACTCGTGCTTTTATCTTGTTGATGATGATAGAGACTTCTTAATCTTAATTAGTAATCGGGAATCTAGGTAAAAAAAAAGAGTTATCCGCTTGTTTGCTACAAATAAAATAATTGAACTTAGTGCACTCTACTCGATTGAATTGGAATTCAAAGGAAAGAAGGCGTGGAACTTAAATAACTCACTCAGAACGCTTTTTAAAAGATTACGTGGTACGATTAGGTCGAATAAGCCCTTCTGTAATAAATATTCAGCCTCTTGTGAACCTTCGGGTACTGTTTTATTCAATGTTTGTTCAATTACTCTTTTACCCGCAAATGCAATGTAGGAATTTGGTTCAGCAATAATGATATCTCCCAACATACCAAAACTAGCTGTTACCCCACCGGTAGTAGGCGATGTAAGGATTGATACATACAATAACTTTTTATTTGATTGATAATCATATTTTTTATTTGATTGATAATCATATAAGGCAGACGATATTTTAGCCATTTGCATCAAGCTCAAACTTCCTTCTTGCATGCGCGCCCCCCCCGAAGCACACACTATAATAAGAGGTAGAAATTGATTGGTAGCGTACTCAATTAAACGGGTGATTTTCTCCCCGACTACGGATCCCATACTACCCCCCATAAACTGAAAATCCATAACTCCAATTGCTATGGGAATACCATTTAGTTGACCTACGCCTGTTTGAACAGCCTCAGTTAATCCTGTCTTTCTTTGATAAGAATCAATACGATCTTTATAAGGCTCCTCCTCCGAATGAAATCCAATGGGATCCAGAGAGACCATGTCTTCATCCATAGGATCCCAAGTACCAGGGTCGATCAAAACTTCAATTCTTTCTGAACTACTCATTTTCAAATGATATCCACATTGTTCACAAATATTCATTTTTGATTTCAAAAATTTCTTATAATTTAATCCATAACAAGTTTCGCATTGAACCCACAAATGCTTGTATTTTTGAGTTGCATCGAGATCATTAGAGCTTTCTGTTTCTGTTAGAGTTAAATCACTACTCTTCGCGTGGGTTCGTATACTGGACCTCTCGCTTTCACTACTAGTTCTACGTTTATCAAAAACGCACCCGGAAATGTAACTGTCACTACTATCACTTACAATAGAGGTATCAATGCAGATTTGAGACTGAAGATAACTGTCAATGCAACTAGTAATGTGATTATTCCAACTAGATTGAGTATCATACATGTAATGATTGTATAAGGAATCTTTACTCGTAGATCCATTATTCATATAACTAAAATTGCGATAACTAGAAAAAGAACTTTCTAGTTCACTCAGAAAAGAATGATCGTTCTCAATCTCACAAATCTGATTTTCAATATCAAAATAGATAGAAAAACTGTCTCCATTACTATCCCTAACTAAAAAAGTATCATCCGAGATGAAATTCCGAATGTCTTTGACGCCAAATAAATGATCGACATTACTGTAACTAGAATTGTCACGACCCCCCCAACTATGAATGTTTTTAGCCCTACCTTTTCTATTCGGATCTTCACTTTCACTAGTATTTTCAATAGGACCAAGATTATCCGTTGAGTTCTTTATACCATACCTGCGTTTTAACTCCTTCTTAAACACCATCGAATTAAACCACCATCTTTCCATAGAGTTTTCTTGCCCCCTATTTGCATAAAAATACAATAGATGAATAGTCATTCGATCCACAATTCTTTATTTGGAGTTGAATATCTTATTTCCTATCAGACTAAGCATAGAAATTCAATCACTACTAATAGGAAGTGTGAAAAAGGATTCTCTTTTGTTTTGTGGGAATCCGGGGGGAAGACTTCACTATATATATGAATATGATGAAATCCCCTTTCATTCTAAATGAAATATTTTTTATAATGATAAAAGGTGGTTTTTCCTATGTCTTCGCGTCGAACAAAAAAAAAAAAAAAATATTTGTTCTCGCCTAGAAAGAATTTTTTCGTAAAATCTCATCTAATAACTAACTAATAACAAGTAATAAATTAAGGTTCTATTCCAACACGGAACGAAAAAGACAATATACAGGATGGGTCGAAAGATTTGTGATACTTCACTTAATTCAGGGAAACTACAGGATATATAAAGAATATACCAATCCTAAGGATCCATAGGTTTAATTGTGGATCCAAGACAACAATAGAAACATTTGAGTCTTAGATTTCTATTTCAAATCTTCTATATCTAAAGATAAAAGATATATGTATTTATCCAAAATACATGCAATAGAATCTTTGTATTCG